AAAGGGTGGATTATCGTATATATATATTTCATGTAGAAACATGTAGAAAGATGAATAGGTCCATTTATTTATATATTTATTGTATTTTATTAATTAATATATATTTCTTAAATTAATATATATTTCTTAAAACATATACTTATAGACTCCCTATCCCTATTAAGTATATATATACTCACTTAGGTATACTTAGTATAATATAACAATTATATATGAATTATAAGATATCTTTATAACAATATAAGGATAAGGTTCAAATATAAAACAATAAATATAACAATAAATAACAGGTACAAATATTAAATCGAGGTACCCATTCTATGATAACTCTCAACAGTCTCCCCTCCATTTTTGTGCCTTTAGTGGGCTTAGTATTTCCGGCAATTGCAATGGCTTCTTTATCTCTTTATGTTCAAAAAAACAAGATTTTTTAGATACAACAAGGACAAATCTTATATATATATATATTTTTTTCAAGACTTACTTGGATCATAACACGGATATCTATTTAGTAAAATATGGTATAATATGCGGCTTCCTTCGGGCATAAGCTCTTATGTATGTGTAAACATGATAAATGAATTATAACTATTTTCAAATAGATCGGGGAGAATTTCTGAAATGTAAAGTCAATATATCTATATGTATTAGGAAATCATATGAAAGGGATGTTATTATTTTAGTTTGGATCTAAGAAATTCGATGAATTATCCCTAAAGGTTCACATCATAATAGTGCTGGTTGATGAGAGTTACTTCGGAAACAAAAAAAAGTAAAAAAAAAAATTATTTTTGTTATTCTCCCAATTCCAATAAAATGCAACTAGGTCTAGTTAGAGTATGAGTTGGCGATCAGAACGTATATGGGTAGAACTTATAGCGGGGTCTCGAAAAACAAGTAATTTCTGTTGGGCCTTTATTCTTTTTTTAGGTTCATTAGGGTTTTTATTGGTTGGAACGTCCAGTTATTTTGGTAGGAATTTTATATCTTTATTTCCTTCTCAGCAAATAATTTTTTTTCCACAAGGTATCGTGATGTCTTTCTATGGGATCGCAGGTCTTTTTATTAGCTCCTATTTGTGGTGCACAATTTCGTGGAATGTAGGTAGTGGTTATGATCGATTCGATATAAAAGAGGGCATAGTGTGTATTTTTCGTTGGGGATTTCCTGGAAAAAATCGTCGCATATTCCTCCGATTCCTTATGAAAGACATTCAGTCCATCAGAATAGAAATTAAAGAGGGTATTTATGCTCGTCGTGTCCTTTATATGGAAATAAAAGGACAAGGAGCCATTCCCTTGACTCGTACTGATGAGAATTTTACTCCACGAGAGATTGAGCAAAAAGCTGCTGAATTGGCCTATTTCTTGCGTGTACCAATTGAAGTATTTTGAAAAAAGGAACTGAAGAATGAATACTTTGCAAGAGATAAAAAACTCAAGAATCATCTTTTTTTCTATAGCATAACTTAACTGAAGTTTCTTCAGAACGCTTACTCGAGCCAAAGCAAACGTATATGAAACAATTCTAAAACTAAATTGTTTATGTCCACAATTTTTTTTATGCGTATGTAAATCCACTTAACTCAATTCAGTAACAAATCTAAATGATAGATTCATCATATATCAAAACAAAACATTTCATCATAAAGTAAAGTAAAGAATTTTTTTTTCTAAATATTTGATATTTTGATAGAACGGGAGTTCTTTCGTCTCGAAATCCGACTACTATTAATTTGAAGAGGGCTCTTTCTTATTCTATATTCTTTCTAAATTCAAGGACTAACCGCTGTACTGAATCACAAAAAAATCCGGAAATACATCGATGACTTGTAATAGAACTTATGCTTGATAGAAATATTAGTATCATATAGAGTCGACGAATGAGGTGCGTTCATTAAAAATTTTTAAATTCACAGACGAAAAAATGGCAAAAAAGAAAGTATTAATTTCCCTTCTATATCTTGCATCTATAGTATTTTTGCCTTGGTGGATCTCTCTCTCATTTAATAAAAGTCTGGAATCTTGGTTTACTAATTGGTGGAATACTAGGCAATCCGAAATTTTTTTGAATGATATTCAAGAAAAGAGTATTCTAAAAGAATTCATAGACTTAGAGGAACTCTTACGTTTGGACGAAATGATAAAGGAATACCCGGAAACACATTTACAAAAGCCTCGCATCGAAATCTACAAAGAAACGATCCAATTGATCAAGATGCACAACGAGGATCGCATCCATACAATTTTACACTTCTCGACAAATATAATCTGTTTCGGTATTCTAAGTGGTTATTCTATTCTAGGTAATGAAGAACTTGTTATTCTTAACTCTTGGTTTCAAGAATTCCTATACAACTTAAGCGACACAATAAAAGCTTTTTCTATTCTTTTATTAACTGATTTATGTATAGGATTCCATTCGCCCCACGGTTGGGAATTAATGATTGGCTCTGTCTACAAAGATTTTGGATTTGCTCATAATGATCAAATTATATCCGGTCTTGTTTCTACTTTTCCAGTCATTTTAGATACAATTTTTAAATATTGGATCTTTCGTTATTTAAATCGTGTATCTCCTTCACTTGTAGTGATTTATCATTCAATGAATGACTGAAAAGTGATCGAACGATCCAATTATAATATTTGTTACTTTGTACATAAGCAAAACATTCAAAATTGTACTTACTACCCATCCAAGGGATTCCTCCAATATTCCAGTAAAATTATTTATATTTAATATTTAAGTAAATAGCAAAATTATAGATAGGGAACTATACTAGCGACCTACCTAATTTTATTGTAGAAATTTTCGGGATCAATGATTGGACCATGCAAACTAAAAATACCTTTTCTTGGATAAAGAAAGAGATTACTCGATCCATTTCCGTATCGCTCATGATATATATACTAACCCAGGCACCCCTTTCAAATGCATATCCCATTTTTGCACAGCAGGGTTATGAAAATCCACGAGAAGCGACTGGCCGTATTGTATGTGCCAATTGCCATTTAGCTAATAAACCCGTGGATATCGAGGTTCCACAAGCGGTACTTCCTGATACTGTATTTGAAGCAGTTGTTCGAATTCCTTATGATCTGCAACTGAAACAAGTTCTTGCTAATGGTAAAAAAGGAGCTTTGAATGTCGGGGCTGTTCTTATTTTACCCGAGGGGTTTGAATTAGCCCCTCCCGATCGTATTTCGCCCGAGATTAAAGAAAAGATAGGAAATCTGTCTTTTCAGAGCTATCGTCCCACTAAAAAAAATATTCTTGTGATAGGTCCGGTTCCTGGTCAGAAATATAGTGAAATCACCTTTCCTATTCTTTCCCCGGACCCCGCTACTAAGAAAGATGTGCACTTCTTAAAATATCCCATATATGTAGGCGGGAACAGGGGAAGGGGTCAGATTTATCCCGACGGGAGCAAGAGTAACAATAATGTTTATAATGCTACAGCAGCAGGTATAGTAAGCAAAATAATACGAAAAGAAAAAGGGGGGTACGAAATAACCATAGCGGATGCATCGGATGGACGTCAAGTGGTTGATATTATCCCTCCAGGACCGGAACTTCTTGTTTCAGAGGGCGAATCCATCAAACTTGATCAACCATTAACGAGTAATCCTAATGTGGGTGGATTTGGTCAGGGAGATGCGGAAATAGTACTTCAAGATCCATTACGTGTCCAAGGTCTTTTGCTCTTCTTGGCATCTGTTATTTTGGCACAAATCTTTTTGGTTCTTAAAAAGAAACAGTTTGAGAAGGTTCAATTGTCCGAAATGAATTTCTAGATCTGCGGATTTATCAACATCAAGCTCTAAAAATAAACAAATTTTTGTTGGGAATTATGTATGATCAAAAAAATTTTGCTTATTTATATTCTTTATTCTACCGGATTTCGGGAATTACTTAATACCGCATTCCTGGTCATAGTATATTGTGAAGGCGACTGTTTTACTTAACTCTTCTTTATTTATTTGTTTTTTCAATCCAAATTGAAACGGTATGATATAGAATGAATCAATAGTTTTATATTTGACTAGAATCAAAACAAAAGATAAATAAGCGGAGAATAGAAACCAAAGTATAAATGAGAGGAACAAAGGATTTTAGGGGAGATTGTTCGTCTCCTAGTCCTTGACACAAGAAACGGAATTTTACCCAACCCTTTCTTGTGTCGAATTAATAAAGATTCTCGATCCCGTTCGTAAAAAATGGATATTTGTAGTTTTCATTTTTTTTTTTTTTATATAGGTTTATTTTATCATAACCCTTTTTTAGATTTCTTACGTAACATAGTGGTAGTGGACAAATAAATATAGGTCAATTTATTGAGCAATATAGAACTTCTTCAATTTCAACGAACTTATAAAAAAAAATTTCACTTTTATTAGATTAAATATTTATTAGATTAAATGGAGTAAGGTTCTATTCTATTAGTATAGAAAGGGTTTGCATGATATCTGATTGATAGAAATATATTCTATTTATATATAATTGTGAGTCATCCAAAAAGGGTAAATCGAGTGATTCCTTCTTTGTTTTAAGTATTGACAGATACTATTGAGTAACAGATGTTCTGAATCAATTAACGAAGTTCATTTTTTAAAAACATCATCAGAAAAGGTGGAGGTTTTTGAAACATCTCTAAAAAAAAAATATTATGATTATTAAGAACTCAACGGGACTTACCCCCTCTTTCCTTGTCTGATTCGAGGGGGATCCCGTTGAGTTCTTATGCTTTCATGTCTACAACTCAGTTCATCCGATTATTACAGGGATGAACCTAATCCGGAATATGAACCATAAAAGAAAATACCGATTAAACCGATCACAAGAATACCGGCTACAGTACCTATTATCCAAAGAGGAATCCTTCCAGTAGTATCGGCCATTTGTCCTACTTTCCTCCACATTTTATCAAGTGGTCATGCTAGAGACATAAACAGCCATAGATAATTATGAGATGATATCTTTCCGAATGGGATAAGAGAATT